TTAATGGCAACTTTAAGATTATTTACTATTGCAATTCCTGTTTTTATGCTGTTGTGTGGGCTGAGGTCTTTCGTGGGCAGGCGAAAACATTTACTCAGAACTTTGCTAAGTCTTGAGTTTATTATGCTTAGTATTTTTTGGTTGATGGTTTTAATGGTTGCTTGTTTAGGGGGAGACAGATATTTTGTTCTTTTCTTTTTAACTCTTGCTGCTTGTGAGGGGGCTTTGGGGTTGGCTTTATTGGTTTCTGTAGTTCGTACTCACGGCAATGATAATTTTAGAAGGTTTATAGTTTTACAATGTTAAAATTTGTGTTGTTTACTCTATTGATAGTTTTTAGGGCGCAGAGGTGGGTCGCAGTTCAAAGTCTTTTGTTACTGGGTTCTTTCTTTTTTGGTTTGTTTTATTTAAACAATTTTTTTGTTGGGCACCTGGGGTTGGGGCTAGGGGTTGATTCTGTTGGCTATATTTTAATTTTATTGAGGTTTTGGGTGACTGCGTTGGTCATTAAGGGGAGGCAGAAGGTTCGGGAGATTAACAACTTTCCTTTCCTTTTTTTGTGTGCTAATATTTTTTTGCTAGTTAGGTTGATTTTAACTTTTTCTTGTCTTGACTACCTTCTGTTTTATATCTGTTTTGAAAGATCTCTTATTCCCACTTTGATTCTGATTTTAGGTTGGGGCTATCAGCCTGAACGGATCCAAGCCGGTATTTATATATTATTTTATACTTTATTTGGTTCTTTGCCGCTATTGGTTTCTTTAATTAGGTTGTATGCCCAAGGGGGCACTCTTGTGTTTAATCTTGTGCCTAGGGTCAGGGGAACAGGTGTTATTTCTTTGGTGTGGTATGTCTGTACTGTATTCGCCTTTGTAGTTAAACTACCCATATTTTTAGTTCATTTATGGCTACCTAAGGCTCATGTTGAGGCTCCTGTGGCAGGGTCTATGATTTTAGCCGGCGTCTTGTTGAAGCTTGGGGGGTACGGTTTAATTCGGGTTTGCCCTATTTTTACAGGGGTTGGTGTGGGAATGTCGTGAATTTGGGTGAGTTTGGGCGTTGTTGGGGGATTTATTGTTAGTGTTATGTGCTTGCGGCAGACGGATATTAAGGCTTTAATTGCTTATTCTTCAGTAGCTCATATGGGGCTGGTACTGTGCGGGTTGATGTTGTTTAGCTGGTGGGGATTAGGTGGTGCTGTGGCTGTTATAGTGGGCCATGGTTTGTGCTCTTCAGGTCTTTTCTGTTTAGCTAATATGGTTTATGAGCGTCTAGGGAGGCGTAGGCTTGTAATTAGGAAGGGGCTAATGAATTTTATGCCTAGAATGGCCCTGTGATGGTTCTTGTTAAGGGCCGGTAATATAGCTGCTCCTCCTACCTTGAATCTTCTAGGGGAGATCAGTTTAATCTTGAGTGTAGTTTCTTGGTGTAAATTGTCTATGTTGGCTGTTGGGGCTTTATCGTTCTTTAGGGCGGCTTATACTCTTTACATATTTTCTATAAGGCAACATGGGAAGTTTTTTAGATCATTATTTTCTTGTTGTTCGGGGCAAGTTCGTGAATACCTAGTTTTAATGTTACATTGACTTCCTTTAAATGTAATAATTCTTAAGGGCGGTACGTTGCTTGTTCTTTGTTGCTTAAGTAGTTTAAATAAAACGTTGGTTTGTGGGGCCAAAAATGTAATTTTTTATCTTGGGCAGTGTTATGGTTTGTTCGTTTAAATTTAACAAGAATGGTTTTTTTGATGGTATTGTCTTTAACTTCTATCGTTAGATCTCTAGTGATGCTAGCGGGTGATTTGTCTTATTATATTGAGTGAGAGATTGTGAGTTTAAACTCTTCGAGGTTAGCTATAACTTTAATTTTGGACTGAATATCCATGATGTTTCTTTCTTTTGTAAGTTTTATTTCTGCCATAGTTTTGTTTTATAGGGGGGGCTATATAGCTGGTGATGAGAATATTACACGATTTATTTATTTAGTGTTAGGATTTGTTGCTTCCATGGGATTCTTGATTATCAGACCTAATATGGTAAGAATTCTTTTAGGTTGGGACGGTTTAGGGCTAGTTTCTTACGCTTTAGTTATTTATTACCAAAATGAAAAGTCAGCTAACGCTGGCATATTGACAGCCCTGTCTAACCGGGTGGGGGATGTTGCTATTTTATTGAGGGTAGCTTTGATGTTTGAGTTAGGGGGCTGAAGTTTTATTTTTTATACTGAGGGGGGGCATGCCTCCGCTATCAAAGGTCTTGTGGGGTTAGTTATTTTAGCGGGGATAACGAAGAGTGCTCAAATTCCATTTTCTGCTTGATTGCCGGCAGCAATGGCTGCCCCTACCCCTGTTTCTGCGTTAGTTCATTCTTCTACTCTAGTTACGGCCGGGGTTTACTTGCTAATCCGATTTAGTCCTGCTCTGGGGGGTGTTGAGCAAAGAGTTTTGCTTCTCTTAGCATGTTTGACTATGTTTATGGCTGGGCTGGGGGCTAATTTCGAGACTGATTTAAAGAAAATTATTGCTCTTTCTACTTTGAGACAGTTGGGGGTGATGATGAGGATCTTGGCTTTGGGTTATGCAAAATTGGCTTTTTTTCACTTATTGGCCCATGCGCTGTTTAAGGCATTGTTATTTATGTGCGCTGGCTCAGTTATTCACAGTGTTGGAGGGACACAAGATATTCGAAGTATGGGGGGCCTAATCTACTCTATGCCTTTGAGTATCACGAGAATCAACTTGGCTAATTTAGCCTTGTGCGGTACTCCATTCCTAGCGGGATTTTATTCTAAAGATTTGATTTTAGAGGTTGCTTTTTCTGGTATTTTAAATGAGTTTTGTTTTTGATTGTTAGTGTTTGCAACTGGGCTGACTGTTTGTTATACTTTCCGTTTAATTTACTATAGAATTAGGGGGGATTTTAATTTAATGACTTTGAGGGGGGTCAGTGACGAGGATTGAGTGATGACCTCTCCTATGATATGCTTAGGATTGGGGGCAATTATAGGGGGAGCTGGTCTGGCATGAATTATGTTTCCTTCACCTTGAATGATTTGTTTACCCTTGGCTATTAAAACATTGGCTTTGGTTGTAAGTGTTATTGGGGGCCTTGTGGGCTACATGTTGAATTTAATGTCTGAAAATTATTCTTTAGCTTCCCTTTCTAAATATAGAGTAGTCAGATTTGCTGGTTCGATGTGGTTTATGCCATTTTTGTCGACACGTGGGCTGAGTGACCCTTTTTTAAAGTTAGGCTATGCCTACCAGCAGGTAGGGGATGGTGGCTGATTAGAGTCTTATGGGGCCCAGGGGGCTTACAGGACATTTATAAAATCTTCTTCTTATCTGCAAGTTGCCCAAGACAATAGAATTAAAGTTTACATGGTAATATTTATGCTTTGATTAGTGTTGTTAAGTTTAGTTTTATTGTAAACTCAAGTAGCTTAGAATTAGAGCATTACAGTGAAGTTGTAAGGGGGACAGGGTTTGTCCTTGAGTGTTTTTAAAAGGGGTTTTACCTTTAGTTTTACAATGAAAATGTAATGTGTTATTTACACCATAAGAACAGGAGTAGAAACGGAGTTTAACCGCTTAAATAAGAAGTTAGAAGCTTCCATTTGCTCGGCCTACTCCCCCTTAGTTAGAAATTTTATTTCAGTTCTATCATTAACAGTGATATGCCTCTTTTTGGCTTTAACTAAAGATAGGGGGTGAGTTTACACCAAATTTTAGGCCGAAACTAAACGCGATTTTCGCTTCCCAATCAAAGTTAGCTCAAAATAAAGCACCTTTTGAATGCAACCCAAATGTCATGTTTGACTATAACTCTATGAGGCTCACTCCAGGGCCCCTTGATTTCATTCATGATAGAGGCCTAGTAAGAGAATAATTAAGAAAAATATTCCCGTAAAGATTCAGGATTTAATGTTAGTGAAGTTCATAATAGAAGCTAGGGGTAGAAGGAGAGTAATTTCTACGTCGAAAATGAGGAAAATAACGGCAATAAGAAAAAACCGGAGGGAGAATGGTAGGCGAGCTGACCCTTTGGGGTCAAACCCGCACTCGAATGGGGAGTTTTTTTCTCGGTCGAGAATTGTTTTTTTAGCGAGAATTGATGAAATAATTATTACTGCTGTGGCAATTACTAAAACTAGGAGGGTGATTATTGTTATTAAAGCGATTATTTTTCCTGGAAAGACCAGACTTATTGATTGGAAGTCAATTATACTTTTTATATTAGAAAAATTATATTAGCCTCCTCATCAGTAGATGGAGATATAGAGGAAGAGTCATACTACGTCTACGAAGTGTCAGTATCAGGCTGCTGCTTCAAACCCGAAATGGTGTTTGGATGAGAAGTGGCACATATATATGCGATACAGGCACACTGAGAGAAATCTTGATCCGATAATTACGTGGAGTCCGTGAAACCCGGTAGCTACAAAGAATGTAGATCCATACACTGAGTCGGCAATAGTAAATGGGGCTTCATAGTATTCTATAGCTTGGAGGGCCGTAAAATAAAGGCCAAGAATTACTGTAAGAGTGAGTCCTTGGAGGGCCTGCGATAAATTAGCCTCTATTATGGCATGGTGAGATCACGTAACTGTTGCTCCTCTTGCCAATAGGATTGCAGTGTTTAGGAGGGGAATCTGGAAGGGATTGAAAGACTGGATGCCTGCGGGGGGTCAGCATCTTCCCACCTCTACCGTAGGTGATAGCCTTCTGTGGAAGAAGGCTCAAAAAAATGAGAAGAAAAATAGAACTTCTGAGGTAATAAATAGAATTATTCCTCATTGAAGCCCGATAACAACCCGGGAGGTGTGTAGTCCTTGGTATGTGCCCTCTCGCGTGATATCTCGTCACCATTGAATTATTGTAAGAGCCGTAGCTAAAAGCCCTAGTAAAAGAAGGTCTATATTGAATTGGTGAAATCATTTGACTAGCCCAGTGGTAATTATTATAGCTCTGATGGAACCAGTAAGGGGTCAAGGTCTTATATCAACTAGGTGATAAGTGTGTTTATGAGATGACATTAGTTTACTTCTCTAGCGTAAAGTCTTCTTAGAACGGCAAATACATAGGATTGAATAATAGCAACAGCTGATTCGAGTAAAAGGAGCAAGATTTGAGAGACAACAAGGATATTGAGAAGAGATAGGGAGAGGGAAGGTCCTGTGTTACCCAGGAGGGTTAGGAGGAGATGGCCGGCAATTATATTGGCAGCTAGTCGTACGGCTAAGGTTCCTGGGCGAATTACATTTCTTACAGTTTCAATTAGAACTATGAATGGCATAAGAACTCCTGGTGTACCTAGCGGGACTAAGTGGGCAAATATGTGTTGGGTATGGTTGAATCAACCAAAGATTATAAATGAGATTCATAAAGGTAGGGCTAGGGCAAGGGTTATGGCTAAGTGACTAGTTCTTGTGAATACGTAGGGCAGAAGGCCTAAAAAATTGTTAAATACGATTAGCCTAAATAACCTTACAAAAAGGAGAGTCCCACCTGCGTTAGAGGGACCTAGTAAAACTTTGAATTCCTTGTGCAAGGCTGTCATAATGGAAGATCACAGAATTGTTCATCGTGAGGGCATAGCTCAAAAGGCGTAGGGAATGAAGAGAAGACCTAGGATAGTTGATGTTCAATTGAGGGATAAGTTTAAGACTCTGGAAAGGGGGTCAAAGCTCGAGAAAAGGTTAGTTATCATTTTCAATTTAATTTAGATGGTGTAGCCGGTCTTGAGGAGGCTTGGTTTTTTTGGGGGGTCTTTAAAAAATAGTTAGAAATCAGAAAGAGGATGTAAATTAGGGAGAAAAATAGAAATAAATTCAACCATAATAAGGGGGCTATTTGTGGGATTTAAAAATATCAGGGATTGATAATTTAAGCTTGACAAACTTACGTTATTACTTTAACTAATTTTTAGGGCGTCATTAGAAGTAGGCGCGGGTACTATAATAGGTTTAAAAGACCTACACTTGCTTTCAGTCATCTAATGAGTTATCTCTTGAGTTAGAGATTCATGAGAGGAATGAATCAGTGGATGTTCTTTCCACTACAATTGGTATAAATCTGTGGTTTGCTCCGCAAATTTCGGAGCATTGACCGTAGAATAAACCTGGCCGATTTACGGTGAATCTAATTTGGTTAAGCCGTCCCGGGATTGCGTCGGCTTTAACTCCGAGGGCGGGGATTGTTCATGAGTGGATTACGTCCGCAGCTGAGACTAAAACTCGAATTTGGGTATTTATAGGGAGGACTGTACGATTATCTACGTCTAGAAGGCGAAATCCTCTGTCTCTCAACTCATTTGAGGGAATTATGTATGAGTCAAAGTTTACTTGGAGGAAGTCGGAATATTCGTATCTTCAGTATCACTGGTGTCCGATGGCTTTAATAGTGATTCTTGGGTCGTTAACTTCATCTAGTAGGTAAAGTAGCCGTAGGGATGGCAGGGCAATAAAGATTAAAATTAGTGCAGGTAGCACTGTTCAGATAACTTCAATGGTTTGCCCTTCTATTAGGAAGCGGTCAGTAAGGGAGTTTGAGAATAGGGATGCTAGTATGTATGCTACGAGGGTTGTTATGAGAATAAGAACTAACATTGCATGGTCGTGGAAAAAGATTAATTGTTCTATAAGGGGGGAGGCACTATCTTGAAATCTGAGACTTGATCATCTTGCCATTAAATTCTAAAAGAAATAAACTTTCCTATTAGGGGCTTAAACCCTATGCAATGATCTGCCATTTTAGAATTTAATCTGTGATTTTAGGAATTTCTCTAAATCTGTGGTGGGCTGGGGGGTATTCATGTTGTCACTCGATTGATGTAGGGAGGGAGAGGGAGAACACTACTGGTCGGTAAGATGATAGGGCCTCTCATGTAATAAACACAAATCCTAAGACTGCGATAAGGGAGATAGTTGAGCCGATTGAGGAAACAACGTTTCATGTTGTGTAAGCATCTGGGTAGTCGGAGTAACGCCGTGGCATTCCATTAAGCCCTAGGAAATGTTGAGGGAAGAATGTAATATTTACTCCAACGAATATGACTAGGAAGTGAATCTTAAGTCATTTAGGCAGCATTGATAGCCCTGTAAATAGGGGGAATCAGTGGACAATTCCTGCGAAAATCGCGAATACGGCCCCTATAGATAAGACATAGTGGAAGTGGGCAACAACATAATAGGTATCGTGGAGGATAATGTCAATCGAAGAGTTAGCTAGGACAACCCCAGTTAGCCCCCCTACGGTGAATAAGAAAATGAACCCTAGGGCCCAAAGGAGGGAGGGCCTGTAGTTGAGTTTGTTGCCATGGAGGGTTCCAAGTCATCTGAAAATTTTAATTCCTGTTGGGACTGCAATAATTATTGTTGCTGAGGTGAAATATGCCCGAGTATCTACGTCTATACCTACAGTGAATATGTGGTGAGCTCATACAATGAATCCTAGTACTCCAATTGCCATCATAGCATAAACTATTCCTAATGTTCCGAAAGCTTCTTTTTTTCTAGATTCTTGTGTGATAATATGGGAAATTATACCGAATCCTGGGAGAATAAGAATATAGACTTCTGGGTGCCCAAAAAATCAGAATAGGTGTTGGTAGAGGATTGGGTCTCCCCCTCCGGCCGGGTCGAAAAAGGAGGTATTTAAGTTTCGATCTGTTAGGAGCATAGTAATAGCTCCTGCTAGAACTGGGAGTGACAGGAGTAAGAGAACAGCTGTTAAAAACACTGATCATACAAATAGCGGTATACGGTCTCTTAGTATTCCTGTCGTTCGCATATTAATTACCGTTGACATGAAGTTAGCGGCTCCTAAAATTGATGAGATCCCTGCTAGATGAAGGGAGAAAATTCCCAGATCTACCGAGGCCCCAGCGTGGGCAATACCTCTGGCTAGGGGAGGGTAGACAGTTCAACCCGTACCAACCCCTCTTTCTACCATTCCTCTGGAGAGAAGGAGAGTCAGGGCCGGGGGAAGAAGTCAGAATCTTATATTATTTATTCGAGGGAAGGCCATATCCGGTGCTCCTAGTATGAGTGGAACCAATCAGTTTCCGAACCCTCCAATTATAATTGGCATAACTATGAAGAAAATTATAACGAAGGCGTGGGCTGTAACAATGACGTTATAAATTTGATCATTTCCAATAAGTCTACCTGGTTGGCCTAATTCTGCTCGAATTAGTAATCTTAGGGCTGTGCCTACTATACCTGCTCAAGCTCCTAGTATAAAATATAGTGTACCAATGTCTTTATGATTTGTTGACATTAATCAACGTTGCGGTTAGGTGGCTGAGGTGATAAGGCGATAGATTGTAAATCTATACAGGAGAGTTTCTCCCTAACCAGGGCTTTGTAGTGGAAAAGAAGACGTCAGACTGCAATTCTGAAGATGTAATAATATTACCTTAGCTTTAAGGTTTAAGAGGTTGAGAACTCTTATAGGAAACTTTGAAGGCTACTAGTTTTTTTAACTTAAAACCTTTAATATAGAGCAAGCCCTAGGAATGGGTAAAAAATTGGGGAGAAGTTGATGAGAGTGGCTCTAAGAAGGACAGTTTGGGTAGAAGAAAATATTCCGATTTTCATTTTTGGTGAGGACAGGACTATGGAGGACACTGCGATTCGTAGGTAGTAAAATAGTGTTAAGAGGGCCCTGAACAGGAGTACTGATAGCCAGATGAACGATTTTGAGTAGATAAATTCCTGGATAATGAGTCATTTTGGGAAAAATCCTGTAAGAGGGGGCATGCCTCCTATGGAGAGGAGAGAGAGGAAGAGTCCGAGTTTAATTCCTTTTGAGTACATATTAAAGGAGGAGAGTTGGTTGAAGTGGAAAATTTGATTGGCATGTATAATTAAAATTACGGAAGATGAGATTACAGTGTAAGCTAAAAAGTAAATTGATCATATTTGTTCGTTGAATATAATTGCTGCTAGCATCCACGATATGTGGTTAATTGATGAATAGGCTATAATTTTTCGCGTTAGGGTCTGATTTAGACCTCCAATAGCTCCTACTATGGCAGAAAGAACGGAAGCGATAGTTAAAATTAGAACAGTTTTATCAGACTGGATTATAAGTAAAAGGAGCATTGGGGCAATTTTTTGGATAGTTATGATAATGATACATTGGGGCCATGTAATTCCTTGGACAACTGGGGGGAATCAGAAATGAAATGGAGCAGCCCCTATTTTTAGAAGAAGGGCTATACTAATCACTAATTTAGGCGCTTCTGGTAGAAATAGTGTTATTGGTGCTCTAGCTAGGATTAATGAAGATCCTAAGGCTTGAATAAGAAAGTATTTTAGTGAGGACTCTGAGGCGTATTGATTAGATTTAGGGGAAGAAAGAAGGGGGATAAAAGATAAGAGATTAAGTTCTAAGCCAATTCAGGCTGTGAACCAAGAAGAAGCAGAGAATGTAGTTGCAGTCCCTGCAAATAATGTTGAAATGAATAAGATTTGTGATGGCTGAAGAGTTGAAATTAAAAAGAGAAGTGATCTTCATAGACGGGTTATGAGCCCATAAGCTTAAACTTAGCTTATCTTTTTAGCTCAAGGTTGCAATTTAGTGTAAAGGCACATGAAGTTTTGATCTTTAAAGAATTGGTGCGATTCCATTATTTGTAAGGGAGAGGGAGGATAATAGCGGTGAGGGTCTCACATGATCCGCCCTATCAAGACGGCCTTTTTTATCAAGCACACTATTTTCTATGATGTTTGTTTTAAAAGTTTTAGGAAAAAAAAAGGATATTATGCTCGTACTTATTTCAGGAAATTATAGGCGCCGGGCAAAAATATTAATTTTAATCGCTTCTATTATAATTTCTTAATTAAAATATATAAAAATATTGAATTATATTTTAATTAAATAACATTTCTCTTATATTAAATAATTTATATATCCCAGTGTTAAAAATACCCCCTTAGAGAGGTTTCCTCACTTTCATCCATGAAAGAGTGAGGAAACCTAATGGGGGTATTTTTAAGGTTAGAGATCGAAGATGTGAATACTTTAAATTTTTTAAAAGAAATTTAAGTTAATAATATATTTATTTCTTTAACTTTAGTTAGCAGATACCTTTAATATTAAATTTTAAACTTAATTATACCCAAGGAGAGTAGTGGGATCTTAATACTTTAATATTAGATATTTGATTTATGTTAAATGTATGTATGTAATTAATTTAAAGATTATATAATAATATAAATTCTATAATTAAAATAAATGCATTTATAAAAGATATAGCATTAGATATGTAGATATACAAATAAACTTAAATTTACATAAATCTAATGTGAGTTTATACATATATAAATCTCTCTTAACAATTCTATTAAACCATTTAATTTATCCATTAAACATTTAATTATAATAAACTAATTCATAAACATTAGTTAAGTAGTTTAGCTTAAATCAAGATATAGTTAAATTAAATATATATTTAAAGAAAGGAAATTAAAATATTTAATTTAAATTTAATTTACTTAACAAAAATGTCAAGTACAACAATTAGAATAATAAAATCAATAAAAATAAATTACTGATAAACATACAAAGTTTAATTTATATGATATAATTGTAGATCTAATAAATAAAATCTTTAATTAGAGGGAGTTCTTCTCGTGGAAGGAAGAGTTCTAGTTTAAGGGTTGGGCTGTTATCTTTATAGTTTTTTTTTAGCTATCTTTCTTTAATATACTATAATTTATTCATTGATAATAACCTTTTAATATCATTTTTCTTTCGTGTGTTTGTGATATGTAAGAAGTTTTATTCTTGCTCTATTCCTGCTTTCTATAAGTACTCTATGGGGGAGTTTGTTCGGGGTGATAGATAGGAGAACTGCTTTAGATCTAGGAATTCCCAGTGTAGAGAATTAGTTTATAAATAAATGTTTAATTTAGTTATATAGGGTAAGTACAGGTTAAAATTGTGCCAGCAGCCGCGGTTAGACTGGAAGTACTAGTGGGAAAATTTAGGTTAAATAGTTAAGATTAAGTTTTTAAGTGATTTCGGTTTGAAAATTGAGGGTGAAATCTTATTTTAAAATAGCGAAGTTGTGAAAAACTGGGTTTGAGGCTATGAAAGCTTGGGGATAAAACAGGATTAGATACCCTGCTATACTTAGCTGAAAATTTTTATACCTGATTAGTAAACAGTTATGTTCTCGAAAATTAAAGAATTTGGCGGCATTTCAGTCTAGTTAGAGGAACCTGTCCTATAAACGATAAACCACGTAAAATTTTACTTTCTCTTGTTTATTCAGTTAGTATACCGTCATTATTAGATAAGCTTTACAAGGATTTATCTTAATAGGCTCTCCTAGTATATTAGATCAGGGTGCTGCCGATGGGGAAGAAGAGATGGGTTACAATAACATTAAGTTATAACGAATTGTGAAATGAAATTTTCAATTGAAGGCGGATTTAATAGTAATTAGGTTGTAGCAAGGCCTAGTGATAATAGTTCTGAAGTGTGTACAAATCGCCCGTCGCTCTCACTGCCAATGTGAGATAAGTCGTAACAAGGTAGGTGTGTCGGAAGGCGCACCTAGAATTGATCCTATATATAATGGGTTATAGCTTAAAATGAAGCATCTCAGTTACGTTGGGAAGATCACTAAGTATTAGTGTAGCTCAATTTAAAAGTAGTCTTTGTTGGTCGTCGAAACTTTTAAAATTTGACCTTGCTTAGTTTTTGTTGGGGTGAGTTATTTTTTTCAAAAAATTGTTTAAGTTACAGCGATTTAGTATTTTTAAGCGGAAATTTTGTTTTAGGCTATAGTTTATTTGGTACTGTAAAGGATAGGTTTTAAATTAGAAAAAAGAAGAGTTTAATTTTTGTACCTTTTGTATCAGGGGCAATTAAAATATGTGTTTTATGAAATTTTATCTCGAAAGGGTAGGAGTTAGTCTTTTGTTGTCATTTATGTTGAAAAATGAAATTACGAACAAAAGATTAGTGGTGAAACGCCAGTCGACTTTCATATATCTAGTTCTTTCCGAAAAAAATTTAATTTAACTTCTCGGATGAATATTTTGGGAATTTTATTTTAAGAGGGATGAGCTTCTTAAAATAAATGGCATGGTGGGAGAATTGTAATTATCTTTTATTTAGGCTTAAGATCAGCCACATTAGTATATCGTTTTAGATAATAGGGTTTAAAAGCGAAATTTTTATTCTGCTTGCGTTTTGTTATAGGGAAGAATCTATAAAAATTTTTTGTATGGATTTAAAGTGATTGTATTAGTATATATTGGGTGTGGATTTTGACAAGTTGAAATTAGTTTATATTTGTCAATGTTTTGTTATTGTATGTTTAAGGAACTCGGCAAAATTTACCTCTGCCTGTTTATCAAAAACATGTCTGCATGGAAAGTGGTGTGCAGTCTAGCCTGCCCCCTGATTTTTAAAGGGCCGCGGTATCTCAACCGTGCTAAGGTAGCATAATCAATAGTCTTTTAATTGAGGTCTAGTATGAACGGCTGGACAGGAGGTAAGCTGTCTTAATCATAACTGTTGAATTTTACTTTTAAGTGAAAAGGCTTAAATTTTATGAGGGGACGATAAGACCCTATAAAGCTTTACATACACGTTCTTAATTTTAGAAATTTAGGGTGCTTCTGTTTGATTAGTGTGTATGTTTCGTTGGGGCGACGGGAATATAAAATTGTAACTGTTTTCGTTATAGAAATAGATGTTTTTAGAGAATTTGATCCTTTTTAGAGATTATGAGATTAAAGTTACTTTAGGGATAACAGCGTAATTTTCCTTGAGAGTTCTTATCGACAGGAGTAGTTGCGACCTCGATGTTGAATTAAGGTGTCGCCAAGATGCAGCAGTTTTGGGAGTAGGTCTGTTCGACCTTTGAAGCCTTACATGATTTGAGTTCAGACCGGCGTGAGCCAGGTTAGTTTCTATCTTTCATTTTTTTAAAGGTCGCTCTAGTACGAAAGGAGAAAGTGGCCAGAATATTTCTTTGAAATAGATGAATATTAATCACCTTGGCAGATGAATGTACTAGATTTAGGATCTAATTATATAGGCGGAGAACTATAGGTGATAGCATTTTTGTGTAAATAGCTGTTAATGAGATGCTATTATAATTTTGGTTAAAGTTGTGAGTTATTTAATTTTAATTATTTTTGTTTTAGTTGCTGTCGCTTTTGTTACTTTATTAGAACGTAAGATTTTAGGATATATCCAAATTCGCAAGGGGCCTAACGTGGTTGGGTATGGGGGTATTTTGCAGCCCTTTGCTGATGCTGTCAAATTATTCACTAAGGAGCAGACCTTCCCCACTCTTTCTAATTTTATTCCTTATTATATATCTCCTGTTTTTAGGTTGTTTGTTTCTCTTTTGGTTTGAGCAGTAATGCCCTATGAGACTGGGTTATTCAGGTTTAAAATAAGGGTTTTATTTTTTTTATGTTGTACTAGGTTGGGAGTTTACACAACGATGGGGGCAGGCTGGGCTTCTAATTCCAAGTATTCTTTGTTAGGGTGTCTTCGAGCGGTGGCTCAGACTATCTCTTATGAAGTAAGATTAGCGTTGATTTTGCTTAGTTTTCTTTTATTGGTCGGGGGAGTTGACCTCGGTCTGTTTGTCGAGTATCAACGTTATATAAGGTTCCTTATTTTGACTCTACCTTTGGCTTTAGTGTGGTTTGCTTCTTGTTTGGCAGAGACTAACCGTACCCCCTTTGATTTTGCTGAAGGAGAGTCTGAGTTAGTTTCGGGGTTTAATACGGAATACAGGGCCGGGGGATTTGCTTTAATTTTTATGGCTGAGTATGCGAGGATCCTGTTTATGAGTGTCTTGTTTTGCATTATTTTTTTGGGCGGTGCATTAACTTCTGTTTTTTTTTATTTTAAAGCAATATTTATTGCTTTTTGTTTTGTATGGGTTCGGGGGACTTTACCTCGGTTCCGTTATGATAAGCTTATATATTTAGCTTGAAAGAGATTTTTACCTGTTGCATTGAACTATGTAGGGTTTTATTTTGGGTTAAAGATTCTGTTTACTGTCCTTTTACTTTAATTGTATAAAAGTTAGGATGAGTAAGTTATTAAGAGAGTCGAACTCTTTTACAATGCTTTCAAAACATTTACTTTCCTGAAAGATAAATAACTAATCTAGAAGTTTATCTCAAATGATGAGACTGATTGGGTTAATTACGTAGTAAGAGAAATAGAGTACCGTTAGGATTTGCCCTGTTAGAATATAAGGGTCCTCTACTGGTCGTGCACCAATCCAAGTTAGTAAGACTACTGTACTTACTAGGGTTCAGAATATGATTTGATTGAGGGGGTAAAATGTAAGTCTTCGAAATTTAGCTTTGTGCGTGAATGGGAGAATAAATAAGATAGCTACTGATATTGCTAGGGCAATAACTCCTCCTAGTTTATTTGGAATTGATCGTAAAATGGCGTAAGCAAAAAGAAAATATCATTCTGGCTGGATATGGGCAGGGGTTACTAGGGGGTTGGCCGGGATGAAGTTATCTGGGTCTCCTAGGAGATATGGGTTTAGTAGTGTAATTATGACAAGGGCTATAAGTAGTATCACGAACCCGACAATATCTTTAAATGAAAAGTAGGGGTGGAAGGGAATTTTATCCACTTGAGAGGAAATACCAAGGGGATTGTTTGATCCTGTTTGGTGAAGGAAGAGGACGTGGACTATAAATGCTGCGGCGATTGCAAATGGGAATAGGAAGTGGAAAGTGAAAAATCGGGTCAGTGTGGCGTTATCTACGGCGAATCCCCCTCAGATTCATTGGACTAGCTCAGTCCCAATATAGGGGATTGCAGAAAATAGGTTAGTAATGACTGTAGCTCCTCAGAAGGATATCTGGCCTCATGGTAGAACATAGCCTAGGAATGCTGTTGCTATTGTCAGGAATAGAATCACTACTCCTACTATTCATGTATGTATGTACATAAATGATCCGTAGTAGATTCCTCGCCCGGTGTGCATATATAAGCAAACAAAGAAGAATGAAGCTCCATTGGCGTGCAGTGTACGAAGAAGCCACCCATAGTTGACATCTCGGCAAATATGGGCTACTCTTGAAAATGCTAGATCAATGTGTGCTGTATAGTGTATCGCAAGAAATAGGCCTGTAGCAATTTGAATGCCTAGACATAGTCCTAAAAGAGACCCGAAGTTTCATAATGTAGAGATATTGGCTGGTACAGGTAAGTCGACAAGGGCTCCATTTGCAATTTTAAATAATGGGTGTGATTTGCGTAGTGGTATTAACATTAGCCTAGGCGGAGGGGACCAAAGTGGGTAGAGGTGATTTTAACGATTACGATTAGTGTAAGTAGCAAGTATATAATAATAAATAGAGTTAGATTTATCGTTGGTGGGTTGTAGAGGGTTCTTAGAGAAGCGGGGAAGTTTTGGACTGTTTGGGACGCGGAGATAGTAGATCCCTCTGAGATTGGGAGATTAGGGGCTATTAAGGGGTCTATGATTATAAGTGATATACCTAGGAAGATAATTCCTAGTAATGTGGCAGTAAGTAGCGGTGAGAGTGAGAAGGATTCATTAGGGGCCAATGAGGCAACATAGATGAATAGCACTAGTATCGCCCCCAGGAAGATTAAAAATAAAATGTAGGAGAATCAGGTAGTTTTGGCTAGTATTCTAGTTGTGCCGCAGATAGTAATTGTTTGGGCCAGTAGGGCTAATCCCAAGGCCAACGGGTGCGTGATTTGTGTAAATAAAATTGAGATGGAGAGAATAATTAAGGACCTAGTGTAAAGAATTGAGATTTCAGAAAATAGTTTAATAAAAATTTTAGTTTTGGGAACTGAAGATGGGAGTTTACTTTCTTTTCTGATGATTTGAGAAGGGAATCTTCATTACTGGTTTACAAGACCAGTGTTTTTTCTTAAACTATCAAAGC